ACCGAATACTTTTTTCTGTAAATACTGCATATTTGATTCCATCCATAAATCCATTTTCTTCCCTATGAGTTCCAGTATCGATAAGAATTCTAGTTCTTACTGTTCATATGTTATGGTACGAATATACTATACCCTATCAATTCGTTATGTATGGATGATGAGATTCCATTGATACAGAGCCAATTCCAATAGACTTGACTTATGAAACAGTTTCCAATAGAATTGAGAATTGACTTATGAGACGGTTCCATTGGTGTGCATCCAGTAGGAATCGAACCTACGGATTTGCCAATTATGAGTTGGGCGCTTTAACCATTCAGCCATGGATGCTTAACAGGGATTCTCAATTATCATCAATAACCAAATTCAATTCCAATAGACTTGACTTATGAAACAGTTTCCAATAGAATTGAGAATTGACTTATGAGACGGTTCCATTGGTGTGCATCCAGTAGGAATCGAACCTACGGATTTGCCAATTATGAGTTGGGCGCTTTAACCATTCAGCCATGGATGCTTAACAGGGATTCTCAATTATCATCAATAATATCATAACATAAATAACCCAATTCCAATTTTCTTCATCAAATCTTTAGGAGGAAGTAATAGTAATGCAACGACATCAATTCAAATCCTGGATCTTCGAATTGAGAGAGATATTGAGAGAGATCAAGAATTCTCACTATTTCTTAGATTCATGGATCAAATTCGATTCAGTGGGATCTTTCACTCACATTTTTTTTCACCAAGAACGCTTTATGAAACTCTTTGACCCCCGAATTTGGAGTATCCTACTTTCACGTGATTCACAGGGTTCAAGAAGCAATCGATATTTCACGATCAAGGGTGTAGTACTGCTTGTAGTAGCGGTCCTTATATCTCGTATTAACAATCGAAAGATGGTCGAAAGAAAAAATATCTATTTGATGGGGCTTCTTCCTATACCTATGAATTCCATTGGACCCAGAAATGAGACATTGGAAGAATCTTTTTGGTCTTCCAATATCAATAGGTTGATTGTTTCGCTCCTGTATCTTCCAAAAGGGAAGAAAAATCTTTCCAGAGATCATTTTGATTCCATTAGAAATGAGGATTCCGAATATCATCTGCTTCCGGAAGAAAGCGAAGAATTTCTTGTGAATCCTACAAGATCAATTCGTTCTTTTTTCTCTGACAGATGGTCAGAACTTCATCTGGGTTCGAATCCTACTGAGAGGTCCACTAGAGATCAGAAATTTTGTAAGAAAAAACAAGATGTTTCTTTTGTTCCTTCCAGGCGATCGGAAAATAAAGAAATGGTTGATATATTCAAGATAATTACGTATTTACAAAATACCATTCATCCTATTTCATCAGATCCGGGATCTGATATGGTTCCGAAGGATGAACCGGATATGGACAGTTCCAATAAGATTTCATTCTGGAACAAAAATCCATTTTTTGATTTATTTCGTCTATTCCATGACCGGAACAAGGGGGGATACACGTTACACCACGATTTTGAAGAGAGATTTCAAGAAATGGCAGATCTATTCACTCTATCAATAACCGGGCCGGATCTGGTGTATCAGAGGGGATTTGCCTTTTCTATCGATTCCTACGGGTTAGATCCAAAAAAATTCTTGAATAAGGTATTCAACTCCAGAGATGAATCGAAAAAGAAATCTTTATTGATTCTACTTCCTATTTTTTATGAAGAGAATGAATCTTTTTATCGAAGGATCAGAAAAAAATCGGTCCGGACCTACTGCGGGAATGATTTGGAAGATCCAAAACGAAAAACGGCGGTATTTGCTAGCAACAACATAATGGAGGCAGTCAATCAATATAGATTGATCCGAAATCTGATTCAAATCCAATATAGCACCTATGGGTACATAAGAAATGTATTGAATCGATTCCTTTTAATGTTAATGAATAGATCCGATCGCAACTTCGAATATGGAATTCAAAGGGATCAAATAGGAAATGAGACTCTGAATCATATAACTATAATGAAATATATGATCGACCAACATTTATCGAATTTGAAAAAGAGTCAGAAGAAATGGTTTGATCCTCTTATTTCTCGAATCGAGAGATCCATGAATCGGGATCCCGATGCATATAGATACAAATGGTCCAATGGGAGCCATAATTTCCAGGAACATTTGGAACATTTCCTTTCTGAACAGAAGAATTTCCTTTCTGAACAGAAGAATTTCCTTTCTGAACAGAAGAATTTCCTTTCTGAACAGAAGAATTTCCTTTCTGAACAGAAGAACCGTTTTCAAGTAGTGTTCGATCAATTACGTATTCATATTAATCAATATTCGATTGATTGGTCCGAGGCTTTTGACAAACAAGATTTGCCTAAGTCATTTCGTTTCATTTTGTTTTTGTCCAAGTCACTTCCTTTCTTTTTGTTCAAGTCACTTCCTTTCTTTTTGTCCAAGTCACTTCCCTTTTTGTTCAAGTCACTTCCCTTTTTCTTTGTGAGTTTCAGGAATACCCCCATTCA